TTCTAATTTTCTTTTTTGAGTTAGGACGATTCAAATTTTTCCAACGTTTGATTGTTTATTTGTTTTGTCGGACAAAAAAACTTTTTGAATTTCCAGTAGAAATAGATTTCGCTAGGGAAAGAGCTTTTAGTGCTGACCAATACCCCTTCCTTTTCCAAATATTTTTACGAATACGCTTTTTTGACACAGAAGTACGTTTTTTTGGAACTGCCATTCAAAAATTAAGAGGTTACTCATTGCTATACTATAATTGGATGTGAAAGACATCTCTTGTTCAATTGTTCAATACCAATACACATAAATCTTTAATATTTATTATCGATTATCTATTTATTTTCTAGACGATACTCTCCTCATAAAAAAGAAAAGAAATAATAAATATAAATGTTATAAATTAGAAATACGGAAAACCCGCATAAAATAATTATCGGAGAAAAAAAAAAGAAAAAGAATATGATATGTGATTTCTTTTTATTCCATACAATATTTGGAAGAAAGAAAAATTGTTTATATCCTATCATTTAAATTTAGGATTCGCCTCGTTGTGCTATAGAAATGGAGTTGGTATATCTTTGTCTATTTACATAATATTACATTATCATTCTATGTAATAAAATACACTAAAAAGTTTAAGAACTCCTGCCTAATAAAAAAAACTTTCATCTCTTTGATTTTCTATTAATTAGTCAACCTAAAAAATCAAGAATGAATAAAGTAAACCTAATTTACATCTTAAAATTAAAATGAGACTAGTAATTAATTTGTTAAGTTAAAATAAAAAAAAGATCTATGGCTTCATAAAAGTAAAAGTTTTTTTAATAATTACTTCTTTTAATTCTATGGAAAGTAAAGTGATGAATATTATAGCCTTTACTATAAACATAAATTATATGTGTTTTATTGAAATGGAAACCAATCAGTTTCACAATAAACTAGTTAATGATTCTAAATAAACTAACTAAAATTACTAAATACCTAGTTCTTATTTTTTTTTTGATTGAATCAAGTTATTAACCTTAATAGGTCCTAAAATTCATATCAGGATTAAGTACTTTTTTGGTGTAATTCTTTATCTTTCATCTATAATTTTTTCTTTGCTTTACAGATATAAATTCTTGTAAATAATTGATTTCGATTTTTGTGTACCTTCAAAGATAGTTTAGTTAATTACTACTAGTTAGGACTTACTTACTAGTAACTTGATTTTTTTGATTCGATCATATCATTTGACCAGTTGTATATAACTTTTTGATTTGAATATTTGAAGTTTTTTGTAAATACTCAGACTAAAATAATTTAATTAAAGATATATTATTATATATTAAGTTCTTACCAAAGTTGCGATTTTTTTAGAAAAAGATAAGAAAGAGTCGGTTAATTGGAAACAATTAATTAAGAATTCAAATCAAAGATTTTGTTTTTTATGTTATGGAACATACATATCGATATGCGTGGATCGTCCCTTTCATTCCACTTCCAGTTCCTATGTTAATAGGGGCGGGACTTCTCCTTTTTCCAACGGCAACAAAAAATCTTCGTCGTATATGGGCTTTTCTAAGTGTTTTATTGTTAAGTATAGCTATGGTTTTTTCGACTGATTTCTTTATTCAACAAATAAATAATAGTTATAGCCATCAATATGTATGGTCTTGGACCATCAATAATGATTTTTCTTTAGAGTTTGGGCACTTGATTGACCCACTTACTTCTATTATGTCAATATTAATCACTACTGTTGGAATTACGGTTCTTATTTATAGTGACAATTATATGTCTCATGATCAAGGATATTTGCGATTTTTTGCTTATATGAGTTTTTCCAATTCTGCCATGTTAGGATTAGTTACTAGTTCAAATTTAGTACAAATTTATATTTTTTGGGAATTAGTTGGAATGTGTTCATATCTATTAATAGGGTTTTGGTTCACTCGGCCTCTTGCAGCAAATGCTTGTCAAAAAGCGTTTATAACTAATCGTGTAGGGGATTTTGGTTTATTATTAGGAATTTTAGGTCTTTATTGGGTAACGGGTAGTTTCGAATTTCAGGATTTGTTCGAAATATTCAATAACTTGATTTCTAATCATGAGGTCAATTATTTATTTGTTACTTTGTGTGCCTTCTTATTATTTTTTGGCGCAGTTGCTAAATCGGCACAATTTCCCCTTCATGTATGGTTACCTGATGCTATGGAAGGACCTACTCCTATTTCGGCTCTTATACATGCCGCCACTATGGTAGCAGCTGGAATTTTTCTTGTAGCTCGCCTTTTCCCTCTTTTCATAGTCTTACCTTACATAATGAATCTAATATCTTTGATAGGTATAATAACAGTACTCTTAGGAGCTACTCTAGCTCTTGCTCAAAAAGATATTAAGAAAACTTTAGCCTATTCTACAATGTCTCAATTGGGTTATATGATGTTAGCTCTAGGTATGGGGTCTTATCGAGCCGCTTTATTTCATTTGATTACTCATGCTTATTCCAAAGCATTATTGTTTTTAGGATCTGGATCCATTATTCATTCAATGGAAGCTATTGTTGGGTATTCCCCAGAAAAAAGTCAGAATATGGCTCTTATGGGTGGTTTATCAAAACATATTCCAATTACAAAAACTGCCTTTTTATTAGGTACACTTTCTCTTTGTGGTATTCCCCCTCTTGCTTGTTTTTGGTCAAAAGATGAAATTCTTAATGATAGTTGGTTGTATTCGACAATTTTCGCAATCATAGCCTGCTCTACGGCAGGATTTACCTCATTTTATATGTTTCGGATTTATTTACTTACTTTTGAAGGTCATTTTCATATTCATTTTAAAAATTACAGTGGCAAAAAAAATAGCTTGGTCTATTCAATGTCTTTATGGGGTAACGAAGGGACAAAACCTATTACAAAAAATTTTCGTTTACATTTATTAACTTTATTAATATTAAATAATAACGAAAAGTCTTTTTTTTTGAAAAAAAAAACATATCAAGTTTATGCGAATGGAAAAACCTTGACGTGTCCTTTTATTACTATTCCTTATTTTGTAAATAAAAAAACTTGGCCGTATGAATCGAAAAATACTATGATATTTCCTATATTTCTATTGGTTCTATTTATTTTGTTTGTTGGGTTCATAGGAATCCCTTTCAATCAAGGAGGAATAGATTTGGATATATTGTCGATATCATTAACTCCATATATAAACCTTTTACATCAAAATATTAATAGTAGTAATTCGGAGGATTGGTATGAATTTATAATAAATTCAATTCGTTCAGTCAGTATAGCTTATTTAGGTATATTTGTAGCGTCTTTTTTATATAAGCCTGTTTCGTCATCTATTCAAAATTTGGAATTAATTAATTTATTTGCTAAAATAGGTTATAAGAAAAATTTTTGGAACAAAATTACAAATATAATATATCATTGTTCATATAATCGGGGTTACATAGATGCTTTTTATGCAGCTTCTTTAAGTAGGGGCATAAAAGGATTGGCTGAACTAACTCATTTTTTTGATAGACAGATAATTGATGGAATTATAAATGGTGTTGGTATTCTGAATTTCTTTGTAGGAGAAAGTATCAAATATATCGGGGGGGGTCGCATTTCTTCTTATCTATTTTTTTATTTATCTTCTCTATTTATTTTTTTATTAATTTATTATTTCTTAAATTGAAAAAAATTCTAATTCTTAATTCTCTACGACGTCTATAGGATAAAATATTTTCAAGAACAAACAAATCAAGATCAAAATCATTATGATCTTGATTTTCAGTCATCTTTTGATATCTTTCAATATATTCGTCAAAATTCTTCTTATCAACATCTTTTTTTTGAGGGTATTCTTGATTAGTTTTTGTTTTGTGTTTATTCTTATGAACCAATGGGATACGTATGGTTTGGTACATAATAAATTGTCCATTATTTTTTATAGATAGACGAATCGGTTCGATAATTAATATCCCCTTTTGCATTAATTCTGTAAACTTTAAATTCTTCTGAATTAGTATTATATCCAGATTCATTTCTTCCTTTTGAATAGAGGATATAGCAATTTCTTTTGGATTTCTTAATCTAAGCAGGAGACAATATACCTTTATATTATTGATCATTTTTTGATTCAAAGAATCGTCCCATCTCAATTGAAAAAGTAAATACCTTTTGAGGAATAAATCAAGCTCTGCTTCCGTGTGGCTTTTGTATTGCTTTTTCTTTCTACGTTTTTTCATGTCAGATCCTATATAATCTTCTTCAATATCTTTTTGCTGATTTGCGAGAACTGATTCAGAATTTTTTTGGTTTTGTCCATCTGATCTAAGATCTCCATGGACTGTGCTTTCTTTTTCTTCTTGATTTATATTCTCTAATTCAAGAGATTTTTTTTCATTCAATGATCTAAAAGAATTTTCCTTTTGCTTTCCGTTGATGTTTTTATTTTCACTAACATTTGTATTTGTATTTTCATTAAAATTTAAAAGAAGTAATTTTATTGGTATGCTCCATTGTTTAATCTTATATGTGTTATAAAGTAATACAAATTCTGGAAAGAACCAAAGTTTCAGATTTGATATAGGACGATTTAGTATTTCTTCATTCATTCTCATCCAATCAAAAATGGTTTTTTGTTTATCAGATGAGTTGATTTCTTGATGAATCGTGAAAGAAAAAACAAATTTCTTATCAATTTTTTCAATTATTTGATAATAATCAGTCCCAGTCTTTTTTCTTTTCTTAGTATTTGTATTTTTTTTGGTAAGGGTATCGATATTTAGCCAAGACTCAATATCCACTTTTTTTCTAAAACAAAAATGGAGAATTCCCCAATCAAAATATTTTCTATCTGGAGTTTTCTCTATAATATTATCTTCTCCTATATTGATAGGTATACCTCCCGACATATCAAAAAATTTTCCTTTATATGTCTTGTTCTTGTAATTATAAGAAATCCCTTGTTTCTTATTTACTTGGAATGGGAATCTATAAATAGATGAGTCCTTCTTACCTTCATATTTAATATATTTATATGATAAAAGATCATATAAATAGTGTTTTTTAAAATTATCTTTTATATTTGGTAATAAATCCTCTTCATAATCATTTTCTTTTTCGTAATAAATTAATTGGTCTTTTTCATATAAATAGCATTTGTTTAAATCTTTATTTTTAAATATAATAAATATAAAGGGTTGATTAATTTTATTTCTACATTTTTGTGGTGTTAATTTAGACAATTTAATCTGAGATAAATCATATTGATAATGACTCGTTAGCCAGTTTTTCCATTGAGTCATTTCACAATTTCGAAATTTTTTCTGCTTTAATTCGGAATAAATTATTCCTTGTATTACGAAATAATCTTTTATTTCATTTTTAAGTTTAAGAAAAGGAGCCCTTTCGTTATCGTTATATAGTAGAATAGGTTTTAACCTATACAGGTTACTAAGTTGTGTTTGTACTAATTTGTAAAATACATATGCTTGCGACAAAGAGGACAAGTCACAAAAAATCTTTGAATTCTTATCACTAAGATTAGTAAATAACGTTTTTATAATTGAAATAAAGTGAATTTTTTTTTTCTTTGTTTTCTTAATTCTCTCTGGATTTCTTTCATTATTGTAAATATATTTATCAATAATTTTTTTTGTTGATTCAAGAAAAAGTTTTGTTGGAATATTAATATTAATGATACATAGAAGGATATCCATATATATTCGTTCAATGAAAAATTGTATAAAATAATACGATTTGCGAATTAATCGAACATTTTTTCTTTTTATTATTTGCCAAATACTTTTTTGTGGTTCTAATATTTTAACATTATAACTTTTTTTCTTAGTCTTAGTATTAATATTTCTCTCTGGCGTTAAATATACTTTTTTCTTGTCTTTTGTAATTTTTTCTATTTGATTTCTAATTATGCTTGTTTTATCTGTTAGATCCTTTATCTTTTTTTCTGTCAGTGAATAATTTTTCGAATCCATAGATTGAATTGCAATAGATGGTTCTTGAATCATTTGATTATTTATTATCGAATCTTTTTCTTTTGTAGTTTCACTTGATTTATATACTTTTCTCAATCCAAATAATGAAATTAGATTTATTTTTGAGAGTTCTTTTATTTTTCTTTTTATAAATAGAGCGCTTTTGATAAACCATTTTTTTGTTTCTTTTGAAGATGAAAATTTTCGAAACAATTTAGTTCTTTCTTTTAAAATTTTAAAAACCAAAAAAGATTCCTCTTTCGATTTTCTAATTTTTTTTTTGAGTTCCTTAAAAATGGGTTCGAAAAAGGAAGGCCTTTTTCGGGGGGAGCCAAAGGGGAGTTCCGCTTCCATTCCCCAAACTGTTAAAAAAGAAAAATCGTCTTTTTCTCTTTTAGGTTTCATTGGATCTTTATGAGGGGTTGGCGGCTTAGATTTGTGCCAAGGTTTCAGACAGAAAGGAAATAGAATCTTTATTTGAATACCGTCTGTTAACCAGTTTTTTGGGAATTCTCTTTCTGATAATTGAACACCATTATAAGTGCATTTAACATGCAATTCTCTATTCCACTCTTTTAAATCCTCGGACCACTCGGGAAATTGAAATAATAAGATACGGCCGAGATTTTTCGCTATTATCAATGAGGGTAATATAATATATTTCCTAAGAATTGATTGTATTATTAACATAGAACCTCTTATTACTTGAGCAAATAAAATAGTATCCCAGGCTTCCGCTATTTCTATCCGCGCTTTCTCTTCCCCTTCTTTTTTGTCTTCCTCTCTTTTCTTACCCTCTTTTGTCTTTTTCTCCGTATAATCCGAAATTTTTAATTCTGCTTTTTTCTTTTTCCCCATCCAATTTATAAAAATTTGTTTTATCAGTCCGGAAATTTCAAAAGACAAAAAAATGGATTTGTCTATTCTGTCCAAAAAAAGTGGGGAATGCACATTTGCTTGAAAGAATTCCCAAATAATTGTTTTACGTCTTTGAGCACGCATGGAACCTTTGATTATGCCTCGACGAAAATCCGATTGTTGTGAATAACGTATTAAAGCAACTTCGTCTGTTTGATCAGGATTATTAGTATCAGCGGTATTTTGCTGTTTATCGGTAAAAATTACTACACGTTTAAATTTTCTTGAACGGATTTGATGATCTTCTGGCACATCTTCTTCAGTTTCCCCCTCCTGTTGTTCCAAATCGTCAATTAATTTATATGAATATCGAGGGACTTTTTTACTGATTTCGTTTATTCCAATAGGAATAGCTTTTGTTCTAATTCTTTGATCATTAGAATCGTTAATAACCATATTGAGTAAAATTTTTAAAAATTTTTCTCGATTTTCTGACTCAATTTTTCCTTGTTCTAAAAATAAATAAAAATTTTTAAAATTGAAACTTGATGTTGATTCTCCAGAAAATTGGTTGATTAAGGTTAAAAAATGACCAATTTCTTTTGATGATGATTCTCTATGAAATCGATAGATTTTTTGTTCAAATTTTCTGGAGTCAACAAAAAGAATAC